AACGCGAATTCCTCATCCTTAAATCAGTCCTTCCCATAAGTTCTTTTCTCAACAAACAAATAAGTCGTTGAAGAGCAGCATCTTGATAGAATTTAATGCGAAAAAGCAAGCGGCAAGTTCAAGGTAATCAAACAAAAAATACGTATAAAAGTATTTTTCATATTTATTGGCTTAAACAAAAGGATTTGCAAATAAAAGTGCTAATGCTACAACCAGTCCATAAATTGTTAAAGCTTCCATGAAAGCCAAACTAAGCAATAAAGTACCTCGTATTTTGCCCTCGGCCTCGGGCTGTCTCGCAATACCTTCTACAGCTTGGCCCGCAGCAGTACCTTGACCAACTCCAGGTCCAATAGAAGCAAGCCCTACGGCCAATCCAGCAGCAATAACAGAAGCAGCAGAAATAATTGGATTCATGATAAGTTCCTCGCAAAAAAAAAAGAAATAGTTAATGATACAATCAACCAAATCAATAGAAATTCTTTTTGAATTCTTCTATAACGTCGAGGTAAATAATAACTCAAACTGAAAATAGTAAGATTATTGAACCATCAAATCCTCTGAAAGACTTTATCTTTTTTCGTTCCTCTTTGTGGGGTCTTTCTGAATACATACAATTTTCATTTTTTCCTTGTTTCGAACCGCACTTTGAATTCTTCGATCCTTTTTTTTTCATTCAATTTACAGTCATAAAAAGAAGGACTTCTATTAGTATCCCCGTCTAAATGAAAAAGAACGAAAAGATTTGTTCATATAGTCAATAGTCAATATCGACTATAAAATATACATGTGTTTATTCCATAACGTAAACTACTTGAACTATTCTATCTTAGGTTCACTCGATAGAACTTTCTTCGAAAAATCTACAAGAGTTTACTTATTTATAGCCATTAAATAGAGCTTAACCCGTCGCCTATTCCATATACCATATTTTGAGGTTTATGTGCTGTATCTAAATTATATATCATAGATTGCCTTGTATAATCTAAAAAATCGTTTTTGAAAACGAATCAATGATGACCCTCCATGGATTCGCCTATATAAGCTGCGGCTAAAGTTGCAAAAATAAGAGCCTGAATCCCGCTTGTAAATAATCCAAGGAACATAACGGGTATAGGAACCACTAAAGGTACTAAAGAAACAAGAACAACAACGACTAATTCATCCGCTAATATATTTCCGAAAAGCCGAAAACTCAACGATAGAGGTTTTGTAAAATCTTCTAAAATGTTAATGGGTAAAAGAATTGGAGTTGGTTGAATGTATTTACCAAAATAACCTAATCCTTTTTTTGTAAGACCCGCGTAGAAATATGCCACTGACGTGAGTAAAGCTAAAGCAACAGTAGTATTTATATCATTCGTGGGTGCGGCTAACTCCCCATGAGGTAACTGTATTAATTTCCAAGGTAAAAGCGCCCCTGACCAATTCGAAACAAAAATAAATAGAAACAAAGTTCCAATAAACGGAACCCAGGGGCGATATTCTTCTCCAATCTGAGTTTTGCTCACGTCTCGAATGAATTCAAGGACATATTCGAAGAAATTCTGACCGCCTGTCGGAATGGTTTGTGGATTACGAACAACTATAGCGGCTGAACCTAATAAGAGAGCAATTACAACCCAAGAAGTAATAAGTACTTGGCCGTGGACTTGGAACCCCCCTATTTGCCAATAGAAATGTTGACCTACTTCCACACCAGATATATCGTAGAATCCTCTTAGTGTATTGATTGAACATGATAGAACATTCATATTATCGTCCTCTTTTTACTTTAACTATAGTAAGAATACACTTAATTATAGTAAAGTAAAAAGAAGTAAAGTAAAGAGGAATTCTAAAAAATAAAGAGAATCTTTCGATTCGAGAAAGATTATAAAGTTCACGAAGTCATTTTGGATTTGCGTATGAATCAAGTATTTCTTATATAGCTAGAACGTCCCTCACAAATTGCAAATACTAATTTGGTAAGAATTAATCGGATTGAGGCTATAGCGTCGTCGTTTGCTGGAATCGAAATATCTGCTAGATCGGGATCACAGTTTGTATCAATTAAACAAATTGTTGGAATTCCCAAAGTAATACATTCTCGAAGGGCTGTATATTCTTCTTGTTGATCAACGATTATTACAATATCAGGTAATCCTGTCATATATTTAATCCCACCCAGATATGTTTGCAAGTGAGATAATTGTCTCTTCAACATGGCTTCATCCCTCTTCGGAAGACGGGCGAGTCTACCCGTCTTTTCTTCCATTCTCAAGTCTCTGAACTTATGAAGTCTCGTTTCGGTAGTGGACCAATTTGTTAACATACCCCCAAGCCATTTTTTATTGACATAATGACATCGAGCCCGTATTGCAGCCCGTGCTACTGAATCCGCTGCTTTATTTTTTGTCCCAACAATTAAAAATTGTTTTCCTCTACTTGCTGCATCAAAAACTAAATCACAAGCTTCTGATAAAAAACGAGCAGTTCTAGTAAGATTTGTAATATGAATACCTTTACGTTTTGCAGAGATATAAGGCGACATTCTAGGATTCCATTTCCTAGTACCGTGGCCAAAATGAACTCCTGCTTCCATCATCTCTTCTAAAGTGATGTTCCAATATCTTCTTGTCATTTATCCCCACACTTCCTCTTTTTTTTTTAAGAGATGAGGTATCTTGAAATAAAGAATTGTTCCGACGGAACCTTCTCCTCTACCATGGATTTATCATTACTACACAATCCAAATCTTGAATTTCTTTCTATTCGTTACTTTCTTGATTACTTTCTTATTCTTACTCAATTGATTCCATGACTATAAAAAATACAGAGAATTCCATTTAAATAAAGGGAGTCTTTTTTAGAAATCATTCAATTCCAGAAAGAATTATTAAAGACAAGATGAAAATAATTCTCTGTGGTACAAAAAAATATCTCTCATTTCCCCTTCGAAGAAGTTCTTTTTTTTTTTTTTGAAATGAAAAGGAATACTCTTCTGTTTCTTCGAATGGTGTACTAATCTTTTGAATCCGGTACCGACGGGTATCATTCCCCCCAAAACAACGTTTTCCTTTAGACCTTTCAACCAGTCGATACGGCCCCGAAGAGCAGCTTTTGCTAAAACTCGAGCAGTTTCTTGAAAACTCGCTTCGGATATAAAACTTTGAGTATTGAGAGATGCTCTTGTTATTCCCAACAAGAGGGTTCTGTAACAGATCGCTTCTTCCAAAGCACGCCCCGTTCGTTCTGCCCGCAACAATCCAATGAGTTCGCCAGGTAAAAAAACATTAGACATTCCGTCTTCTGAAACTAAAACTTTTGATGTTATTTGACGTACAATAATTTCTATATGCCTATTATGGATTTGTACCCCTTGGGATCGATAAACCTTTTGGATTTTATTAACTAAAGACATACGGCTTTGCACTATAGTTAGCTCAGCGCCAATTAAGAACCCCCAAGGAATTCCAAGAATTCTTGGTATACGTTCATTCCAAGCATAAATCCTCTTTTCGAGATTCATCGATATTGACTCAATCGAACGAACTTCTAAAACTTGTTCCACCTTTGGAAGACCCTGCGTTATATCACCAGACCTCGATTTTTCATAGATAAATGTTACTAATGTATTTCCTTCATCAAGGATTTCCCCATAATGACCATGAACAGTTGCTCCCGGGGTGGCTAAATAAGGCTTAGCCGATCTTAAGACTAAAGAGTCGCCTTGAACAATTATAATTTGACCCGATTTTAAGCATGGTCTTTTTTTGACAATACATAAATTTTCACAAATCAATTGTCCAAGGATAATTTTTGTGGATGTCTCTTCACAAAAATTATTAGGGAGATAATACCAATTCAATGCAAATGGATTCAAAATTATGTTACTGCACAGATATGGATCGGGGTTATAAACCCTCCGACTTTCGTCGATTAAATAATATTGAAGTACTTGAAATTTTTTTTTTAAACTGTCAAGTTGCAAATAGTTAGTTACCAAAATCTGATTATGAGTTATTAAACGGTAAAATGAATCAAAATTCCTAATTGAAAGGACTGCTCCTAAAGGACCTGATGAATTCCGAATTGGAATTGGGGTATCTTCTTTAATTGACTCTTTGTGATATTTTACACCCTTGGGTGAACCCATTCGAAAACAATTGGATGATGACAAAATCATGAAAGATTGCCATTCCTTATTGCTAGTCAACACTGTACGAACAGTTCCTTGATTTGGACTAAATGATTTTTTGAGTCTTGATTTTGAAGAAAAGGAAAAAAATGGATTTATATTGGTACTATCTGATCCATTATCATAAATGAATCCTGAACCTAATGGATCATTCCTTTTTCCGGTATACGAAAGAATGGATTTCCCTAAATTGATATTTAGGAAATAACGAATCATACCATTGGTTTTTACTTCAATAAAGGAAGCACGAGCCTCTTCAAAAGAAGAGCTTCTTTTGTCTTGGCACCAATTTAAGACTAAACAAGTTCGAACTAATTGAATACTTGCGTTATATATTCCCCGAATAGGTTTGTCATTTCCATAAAGGATATAATTTACAACTCGAAGTTGTACATTATCCCGTTCATGCAACAGATCCTGAGGAAAAAGTGTTGCTAAGTTTATACCGTCCATTTTTTCATATGTAACTACGGGTCGAACTAAAGCAAAAGACTTTTTCTTTATAGGTGTGATCCGTTGAACATAGATCCAATTTTGGAAATTGTTGGATTCTTTGGAATTTGTTTTTTTACTTACGGATGGTATCAAAATGCCACTGTGCCGAGAGATTTTATCTGTTTCCCCAGGAAAATGGATATCTCCAGAAAGGATTTTCAGTTCAATCTTTTTTTTTTTTTTCTCCACTCGGACCAACCCGCCGACCCGACTTCGTGTATTGAAAGTAATTTGTGTATCTACTCCAATGATACTATTGTTTCGTACCATTATTGAAGAAGATCCGGGCAAGATATGTATTTCCTCGGGAATGAAAAAAAATCGATCGACTTTCGTTTGGTATTTTGGTCGAAATTCTTTGACTCCCCGATACTCAATTAAACCTTCTTTTTTGGCGATTGAATGCACCTCTATAGCCCCGTATTTAGTAATTCCTGAACTCTTTTTTCGGTATCGAGGATCGTCGAAATATGCAAGAATACTATTTCTACGGAAAATACCATTTGTGGGTATTTGAATGGAGATATCGGAAAGGGACATTAATTCGTTCTCTTGGTCTTGAATTGATTGAAATGGAACGATGAATCGATTTTTTCGCCTCTTGGCCAATAAATAAGAATTCTTGGCAGGATATATGAGATTACAACAAAGAGTAATATCTTCTTTTTTCCTATCAAAATATGGATCATTAGTTACTGAAAAATTAGAAAGAGAATGAACGTTCGTTTGATCTTGATCCTTATGTAGGGAAAGGGTAGTTACACTGGATTTCTGCGTCATTCCTGCTAATATCCATAAATGACTTGTTTTTGGTAAGAGATGAACATTACCATAAGTGAATTCGGGTGCATGGTACACGTCGGTACTCCAGTGCATTTCTCCCTCTGAGTCAGAATAAATATGTTTTCGAACCCTTTCTTTCAAATTCAAAGTGGACGTTCCCGCGCGAATTTCAGCAATAACTTGTTCTGATTCTACGTATTGATCATTTTGAACTAAAAGAAAGCTTTTTGGTGGAATATTCACACTATGTATAATATCTTCACTCTCAATAGTGACATACAAATCGATGTAACATAGAAAGGCAGGATGCCCATGACGCGTACGTGTAGGATGAACCAAATCCTCATTGAATTTTATTTTTCCATTATAAGGGGCTCGTACATGTTCTGCAGTACCCCCCGTGAATACACCACCGGTATGAAAAGTTCTTAATGTTAGTTGAGTACCGGGTTCTCCAATGGATTGTCCCGCAATAATACCTACAGCTTCTCCCAATTCGACCAGGTCGCCGTGAGTAGGACTCCGCCCATAACATAATCGGCAGATCCAAGAGGCACTCTTGCACGTAAAAGGAGTTCGAATCAATATTGATTGTGCTCGAAAGGTTATGAATTGATTGACCAACCCAACCCCAATATCTTGATTTCGGGTGGCAATGCACCTCGAGCCCATATATATATCGTCTGCTAATACACGACCAATTAATGTTTGGATAAAAATGCGTTCTGGCATCGTCCCGTTTCGAGGACTCACAGAAAGACCTCGGATGGTGCCACAATCCGTTCTACGTACAACAATATGTTGAACTACTTCAACAAGTCTACGCGTTAGATATCCAGCGTCTGATGTTCGTACTGCAGTATCCACAACTCCTTTACGGGCCCCGTAGCAAGAAATTATATATTCTGTTAAAGAGAGTCCTTCACGTAAATTGCTTTGAATAGGTAAATCGATCATTTGTCCTTGTGGATCCGACATTAATCCTCTCATACCTACTAATTGATGTACCTGCGAGGCATTTCCTCTAGCCCCTGAAAAAGACATCATATGGACTGGATTATAAGGGTCAGTCATCCTAAAATTAGGATTCATTTCTTGTCGCAAATATTCACTTGTAGCATACCATACCTCAATGGATTGGCGTAACTTTTCTACCGCGTGGACATTCCCACAATGATGGTGTTTTTCCAAAATCAAACTCTGTTGTTCGGCATCTTGAACTAGCCATCCTTTAGAAGGTATTGTTAAAAGGTCATCAATTCCTAATGAAATGGATGTAGCAGTGGCTTGCTGGAAACCCAGAGTTTTTACTTGATCCAGGATGTGCGCTGTATATGCCATCCCAAAATGATCTATTAATCTGCTAATAAGTCGTTTCATGGCAGTTCCATCTATCACTTTATTGTGAAAGACCAGATTGGTCCGTTCTGCCATAAGTACCTCCATATTCTGCTGAGTAGGATTCCACAATGAATGGGGTTGAGTTAGTGATTGGAAAACTTCCTTTTCTCGATCTGAATTCGTGTAGAAATTGAAGAACTATGATCCTAGTTGAACTCGAAGCTGAACTCGAGGAACCCAAAAATCATTGGTATCCTAAAATGACTTCATTTCGGTACGATATAATTAAGTACCATAGGAGCAGGCTTGACAAAATCCTTGTATAGCTTCTTCAAATTCTCTATAAAGAGAAATATGACCAACAGTAGTTCGAATATATATATAAATAATTTCTTTTTTTACACTTCTTACTATTAAAGAGTGCTCATAAATCTCATGATAGGTACCCAAAGATTGATAATTCACTTCGATGGGAACTTCTTTTGAAGCAATAACGCGCTGATCCAGTTGCCACCGGAGCCACAAAGGACTATCTAAATTGATTCTTTTCTGACGATAAGCTCCGATTGCATCATAGGAATTAGAAAAAAAGGGTTCTTTCCTATATTGATGATTTTTATCATCCATTTTTTTATTTGGATAGTTTCTATGATTCCATGGATTATATCGATTTGCCCAAATGCCTCGACGATTTCCACTCG